GTATAAAAAGAAGATATTTTATTTAGTCTCTTCATGCTTACTATAACTAGTTATTTCGGTTTTCTACTAGCAGCTTTGACTATAACCTCAGCTTTATTTATCGGTTTGAACAAGATACGACTTATTTGAAATTAATTGAATGAACAATTCATGACAAAATCTTTCTGTCATAGTTCACATATTCTATAGTTCCTTACCGCGTCAATTTTCAAGTTGAGATTAATGGGGTAATTCCCATTAAGATTTAAGGAAAAATATTACCTCCCTTTTTTCACCTTTCAAAGAAATTGAAATGATTGAAGTTTTTCTATTTGGAATCGTCTTAGGTCTAATTCCTATTACTTTGGCTGGATTATTCGTAACTGCATATTTACAATACCGACGTGGTGATCAATTGGACCTTTGATTAATTAACATCTATGTTTTTTGATTGACCTCCTATTTGCTTTAATCTGCAGGAGGTCAAATTCAATTTGTTGTTCAATTATTTCAGTTTTATTTTCGACTTATAACACAAATAAGAAGAATCTAATCACGCTCTGTAGGATTTGAACCTACGACATTGGGTTTTGGAGACCCACGTTCTACCGAACTGAACTAAGAGCGCTTTATTATCACAAAAAAATCCAACCCCTTATATACTAGCAGAAAAAATAAATTGCTTATGTCTATCCAATTTTAATCAATATCAATTGAACCCTCGTTACTGCTCATAGGATAAGTAATAGGTAGGGATGACAGGATTTGAACCTGTGACATTTTGTACCCAAAACAAATGCGCTACCGAGCTGCGCTACATCCCTTTAAATTGGTCTACAGTATCATTGTAGAGAATCCCTGTGTTCTTTTCCACATCTTTATTTCTTTCATTGATATACCAACTTGTCCTTTCTTCTTTTTTTTTAATCTCATATCATATAACATATAAAAATAATAGACTGATATTATATACGTAGTGAAGAAATATGAAACCATAAAAAAAAAATGAATATTTGTCGGGAATTCTCAAACAGAACGGGGCGTTTTTTTGTTTAAGAGAAAAGGCTTATTTTTACCGAATTGTTGTACATTTCAATCTGCATTAGGTATTCTAACGTAGAAATACAAGTGTCAGTCATTAACTACATATACACATCTGGTCATATATGTATTACTATTATGTATTACATAATTAGAATAAAATCACAAAAAAAAAGGAGGACCTTAAATGCGAAATCTAAAAACATACCTTTCCGTGGCACCAGTAGTAAGTACTCTATGGTTTGGTTCTTTAGCAGGTTTATTGATAGAGATCAATCGGTTATTTCCGGATGCGTTAATATTCCCCTTTTTTTCATTATAGTAAGTGAGGCGCGAAGGGGGTGAAGAAAATTCGAGTTACAATAAAATATCTGTGACTAATCCCTTCCGTTACTCTTCTTTTTTTATAATTAAACTAAATTATAAAAGAATAAAAGCGGATTCACCCTAGTCAAACTAGGAACTCGGGGTTCCGGGACCAAAATAAAATGAATTTAGAATAGCGTGAGAAAGAAAATGCAATAGTTGTGACAATAATATCATACAAGATAATTCCATAACAAATTAGCAATTATAAGTATCGAGTTAGAAATCATTATATTACTTATTATTACTATATTGATAGATTGCAAGGAAATCTTTCATAATTGGATTTCAATTTCGCAATTTCTATTTTTTCTTTCCTTTCTTTCTTCTTGGCTTCGGATCGGATCCGAAAATGGCAAAAGAGAACAGTTCAGTCAATCAAAAACCCAAAGGAGGTTCATGGCCAGGGGTAAAGATGCCCGAGTTACGATTATTTTGGAATGTACCAGTTGTGTTCGAAACCGCATTAATAAGGAATCAACGGGCATTTCCCGATATATTACTCAAAAAAATCGACATAATACGCCTAGTCGATTGGAATTGAGAAAATTCTGTACCTCTTGTTACAAACACACGATTCACGGGGAGATAAAGAAATAGATCTAACCGACCGCTCGCGCGTCCGCCTTGCTTTCCAAAGAAGACGAAAAACGACATATTATATATATTATTATATATTAATAATTATTATATATTAATATTATTTTTTATATATTAATATTATTTTTTATACAACAAAAAAAATATAAAACAGATCCTATATTATTTTATATATAAAATAAACAAAACAAAGCAATCTTTTTTTTTTTTAATTCGAAATCATTTCTGATACGATCAAAATAGAATTAGGATTTTCAGGACAAGGAATAAAAAACCATGGTTAAATCCAAGCGACTCTTTCTTAAATCTAAGCGATCTTTTCGTAGGCGTTTGCCCCCGATACAATCGGGGGATCGAATTGATTATAGAAATATGAGTTTAATTAGTCGATTTATTAGTGAACAAGGAAAGATATTATCTAGGCGAGTGAATAGATTGACCTTAAAACAACAACGATTAATTACAATTGCGATAAAACAAGCTCGTATTTTATCTTTGTTACCTTTTCTTAATAATGAGAAACAATTTGAACGAAATGAGTCAACTCCTAGAACTACTGGTCTTAGAGTTAAAAAGAAATAAGCTTGCTCTTCAATTGAATCAAAAAAAAACTTCAATCCGCCTTCAAATGCGAATTGACATTTTGTTCAAAAAAAAAAATAAATAAAATTTTATTGTTGTGTCGTTCGTAAGAAAAAAAATTTGGGAATAAATCCTTTTTTATTGAACGTGTTTGTTTATTGTGATGACTTTATCATATTATACTCTATTTTACCATAATAATTTCTACTCTACCCTCCCAAATTCACCCATCAGGGAAACATTACACTGGATTCCTTGCAACCTCTTTATCTTATTTTAAGATCTCGTTGGAAATTATATAAAGACAATTCCTATTTAATATAGCAATTTGTGCAAGTATTTTACGATTAAGAAGCAACTGCTCCTTGTACAGATTGTGTATTAATCGACTATAACTATAGTATATTTTATTGGCTCGAATTACTGCATTTATCCGAGTAATCCACAAACGACGAAAATCTCTCTTTTGCCTACCTCTATCTTGATGAGCCGAAACCAAAGCTCTTATTTTCTGTTGAGTAATAGTCCGAGAAAGTCTTGAGCGAGCCCCTTGAAAACTTGCTGCAAATAAACGAATTTTGGTTCTACGTCTTCGAGCTATATATCCCCGTTTAATTCTAGTCATTGAATAAATGAAACTTTGATGAATAACTAATTGATTTCTTTTCTTTCAGTTATTTCTTTTACCTTTCCTAGTTTATCAATAACAAAACGGATTCTTCCAGTGTATAAAAAAAAATTCCAATGTCTTTTGCTACTATAACCTTCCCGACCACGATTTTTTTCTAGGCTTTTCACCTCGAAATAAGAAATTGTATTGATACTAGATATCAAAAACATAGTAAATAAAATAGGTATAGTGGTTTCCTTCGTTTTTATGGTTGCTTCTTAACGGTGAGGTCCTCTCTATACACCGGAGCCTCCTCCCTCATTTCATTTAATCAATCTTATTGTTAATTTGTACAGTTTACACTTTTTGGCTCTACCCATTATTATCCAGTAATAGGTCTTTCACAAAGAGACCCACCTATACAGTAACGGTATTTTTTTTATTATGAAGATTAGCTGAGTAGCTGACCTTGTTAGTCCGTTCTTGCAGGAGTCAAGAGGTAAGAGTATAATCTTTTTGCTTTTTAAATAGCATTTCCCTGCTTAATGAATACCATTTGCTATCAATGGGGAATTCTTTCTCATCTTAAATTAGAAGTATAAGTGATTGGATTTGTACCAATGTCAACCATAAATTAATTTGATACTGCAAAAGAAGGATATGATAGATTTTTTTCTATATTTGCTTTTTTGGTATAGTGAATGGTCTTCTTACATTCTATCCTATATCACTGTTACTGATCACTTATACTGGATCAATTTTTTTCTTTTTGCTTAGTCTCTGATCTGAACGAGTCGCACATACACCCTAGTACATGTTCCTCGTCGCTGAGGACATCCCCCAAGAGCGGGGGATTTCGTGACATTTTTGATTGGCTGTCGTGTGTTTCTAATAAGTTGTTTAATAGTTGGCATGTTGAATCATATAACAGGATGGGATGGTTTAGATCAATCCTAACCGAATAATTATGAATCCTTTCTTTATTAATGTATTGTATTCATAGAATATTGTCGTAACCCCGCTAAGAAGATAAAATATCACATTATATACTTTCGTAAAATCTCTCTTATTTTTATTCAACTGCTACAAGATCAACAAGTCCGTGAGCTTGGGCTTCTGTTGCTGACATAAAAACATCTCTTTCCATGTCTTCGGAAACAACCCATAAGGATTTGCCCGTTCTTTGTACATAAACCTTTGTGAGGGTTTCGCGCAGCGTCAGTAGTTCTTCCGCTTCCAAGATAAACTCGCCCGTCGATGCCTCATAAAAAGAACTAGAAGGTTGATGGATCATTACCCTGATGAAATAACATAATAACTTATTATTCTATCTCGAACGAATAATATTTATATAATAAAACGATAGAAAAAAGAGAAAATTGAACAACCGTACAGGCATCTTTTTCACATTACATACGGCTCCATAATGGAATTAACTTTTATACCTTTTTTACCTTACATTGAAGAAATATAAAATAAATTTATAGGGGTTATCATATTCACATAGGTAAATGATCCAAAAACCACCCTTTTTTTGGAGTAGTTAAAAAAATACTACGATGGTTCCGTTGCTTTATATATTAATTTCCTCTGTTATTTAGCAATCCCAAAGTTTCTTTTTTTTTTTTTCTTTCAGAATAATATATATTGTTAAGAGTTTTTTGGTGTGAAAACAAAAAAGTTTGTGACGCTGAAAAATGTGTCTCCTGATATATCAGATAAAATAGGAAATACCCTTTATCTCATACTACTCTTTCGATACATAAGTTAACGATTTGGAAAAAAAAAAAGACTTTAATATCGAATTCTAAGTGCCATGCTATTATTACTTAATATTCCTATTTCATATATCGCGAAGGCATAGTCTTGTCTTCTTTTCTTTTTTTTTATCTCAAATAAAAAAAAAAACTCATTGGCGCCAAGCGTGAGGGAATGCTAGACGTTTGGTAATTTCTCCTCCGACCAGAATAAAAGATCCCATTGAAGCGGCTAATCCTATGCATATTGTTTGTACGTCTGGTTGCACAAATTGCATAGTATCATAAAGACCTAATCCAGGTATTACCCATCCGCCTGGAGAGTTTATAAACAAATACAGATCTTTGGTATCATCCTCTATACTGAGATATATCATAAGACCAATAAGTTGATTCGAGATCTCGGTATCCACGTCTTGTCCTAAAAAAAGAAATCTTTCTCGATAAAGTCGGTTGAGTGGGCTAAAATTGTATTCCCTCGGAATCGTACATGCATCTTTTAATGCATACGGTTCAATACACATCGCGAAAAAAAAAGAATCAATGTATAGATTCTAGTTTGTTTTTAATAAAAAAAAAAAAGAATAATAATAATTTACTAAACTTTTCGTACTAACTACTTGTTGATTTATTCTTTTACCGGAACGGAATTAAATCCAAATTACGATGTAATTTTCTTGTTCCTGAATGGCCTTCTTGAATTCTTTTAGGTTTATGCTCTACTCCGAGTAAAGATCTGACCGGTTTTGATTTGCATATATAGGCCAAATATCCAACTACTACTTCTTTTTGCTACGACTTTTTTTTTATTAAAATTTATTTAATGTCTCCCGCCAAATATTAAATATTCAATGCATTCATCATATTTCTCAATTTATTAACAGTTTGAGATCACTTCTGTTTTTATATTTTTCTATTAGAAATTATAAATAGAATATAATAAAATATGATATTAACTAGAAATCATAGTTATATTACCAATAGGTTTTTTATAAACGGAGCCTGGATATTTCATTTTATTGTTCGAACCAAAGCAACCATAAATTAGTCTAATTGCTAATATTAATCTGTATAGCCCCTAAAAAATAGACTTCTTTTTTTTTTCTAATTTTATTCGTTGCATTTCACGCTCCAAATTTTTGATGATTCAATCAATCTTTCTTGGGCGAAAGAGAGGATATCTCAATCGGGTAAGAGAACGGGGAAATACCATATAACCAAATAGATCTGACAAGTCGCACTATACGTCAACCCACGATGCATCTTCTTCTCCAGGATTTCGAAAAGGTACTTTTGGAACACCAATAGGCATTAAACGAAAGAAAAATGAAGTACTATATTTCACTTTGATGTGAAAGCGTAAAAATGGGTTTATTGTCTTAATAATATTTTATCCAGAGATTAAAAAAAAGTTCATAAAAAAGTCAGACAGACTGAATAAAGGAAATTTGTTACAAATAGGTCTTTTCTTTGGGATGATGACCAAATCTAGATGCAGTTCCTCATATAAAATACTATCAACGTCCTACCATTGCGTATTGGTACTTATCGGGTGTAGAATAAATCTGCTTCTTTTTCTTCTTACGAACAAAATTGTTCTATTTTTATTAAAAGATATTCTTACTAAAAGAATAGAACAAAATTTAATCCTTTCCCCGAGATAATCCACTAAAAAGTAAAGTAAGGTCCATAGTATAGTTTTTTTACAGTGCAATAAAGTTACGTCTATTTTTAATTGAAAAAAAGGGGGGTATTTCTATGGGTTTGCCTTGGTATCGTGTTCATACGGTTGTCTTGAATGATCCCGGCCGTTTAATTTCTGTCCATATAATGCATACTGCTCTGGTTGCTGGTTGGGCCGGTTCGATGGCTCTATACGAATTAGCGGTTTTTGATCCTTCTGACCCTGTTCTTGATCCAATGTGGAGACAGGGTATGTTCGTTATACCCTTCATGACTCGTTTAGGAATAACCAATTCCTGGGGTGGTTGGAGTATCACAGGGGGGACTCCAACGAATCCGGGTATTTGGAGTTACGAAGGTGTGGCTGGTGCACATATTGTGTTTTCTGGCTTGTGCTTTTTAGCAGCTATTTGGCATTGGGTGTATTGGGATCTAGAAATATTTTGTGATGAACGTACGGGCAAACCCTCTTTGGATTTGCCTAAGATCTTTGGAATTCATTTATTTCTCTCAGGAGTGGCTTGCTTTGGTTTTGGCGCATTTCATGTAACAGGATTGTATGGTCCCGGAATATGGGTATCCGATCCGTATGGACTAACGGGAAGGGTACAAGCTGTAAATCCAGCGTGGGGTGTGGAAGGTTTTGATCCTTTTGTTCCGGGAGGAATAGCCTCTCATCATATTGCAGCAGGAACTTTGGGTATATTGGCGGGTCTATTCCATCTTAGTGTCCGTCCGCCCCAACGTCTATACAAAGGATTACGTATGGGAAATATTGAAACCGTCCTTTCCAGTAGTATCGCTGCTGTCTTTTTTGCAGCTTTTGTAGTTGCTGGAACTATGTGGTATGGCTCAGCAACTACCCCGATTGAATTATTTGGTCCCACTCGTTATCAATGGGATCAAGGATATTTCCAACAAGAAATATATCGAAGAGTTAGTGCAGGGCTAGCTGAAAAGCAAAGTTTATCTGAAGCTTGGTCTAAAATTCCTGAAAAATTGGCTTTTTATGATTACATCGGCAATAATCCGGCAAAAGGGGGATTATTCAGAGCGGGTTCAATGGATAACGGGGATGGAATAGCTGTTGGTTGGTTAGGACACCCTATCTTTAGGGATAAAGAAGGGCGTGAACTTTTTGTACGTCGTATGCCTACTTTTTTTGAAACATTTCCGGTTGTTTTGGTAGACGGAGACGGAATTGTTAGAGCCGATGTTCCTTTTAGAAGAGCAGAATCGAAATATAGTGTCGAACAAGTAGGTGTAACTGTTGAGTTCTATGGCGGTGAACTCAATGGAGTCAGTTATAGTGATCCTGCTACTGTGAAAAAATATGCTAGACGTGCTCAATTGGGGGAAATTTTTGAATTAGATCGTGCTACTTTGAAATCCGATGGTGTTTTTCGTAGCAGTCCGAGGGGTTGGTTTACTTTTGGACATGCTTCATTTGCTCTGCTTTTCTTCTTCGGACACATTTGGCATGGCGCTAGAACCTTGTTCAGGGATGTTTTTGCTGGTATTGACCCAGATTTGGATGCTCAAGTGGAATTTGGAGCATTCCAAAAACTTGGAGATCCAACTACAAGAAGACAAGTAGTCTGATACAATACATATATATATATATATTTTTGTATTTAGTTTTGTGATTTGATATATGATACCGAAAAAATCTTGATTTGAATCGATGTCTTTTCTTTGACTCTTTCCTTGTTCTTTCTTTATCCGGGAGACGATCTCAAATAAACAGGTATGGAAGCTATAATTGTAAATCACGATCGAATCTATGGAAGCTTTGGTTTATACATTCCTCTTAGTCTCAACTCTAGGAATCATTTTTTTCGCTATCTTTTTTCGAGAACCACCTAAAGTTCCAACTAAAAAGACGAAATGATTTTTCTGTATCTCAATTGAAAGTACTGAGCCTTCCAAAACAAAATTGGGAGGCTCATTACGTCAACTAGTCTCCGTGTTCCTCGAATGGATCTCTTAGTTGTTGGGAGGGTTGCCCAAAAGCAGTATATAAGGCGTACCCAGTAAAACTTACAAGTAAACCAGATAGAAAGATGGCAACTAGTGTTGCTGTTTCCATTATTATATAGTTTCAAGACCACAATGGATCTATGCTAAGATCATTTATTTACAACGGAATGGTATACAAAGTCAACAGATCTCACTGAATATAAAATAGGATTTATGGCTACACAAACCGTTGAGGGTAGTTCTAGATCTGCTTCAAGACGAACTATTGTAGGGGATTTATTGAAACCGTTGAATTCAGAATATGGTAAAGTAGCTCCTGGGTGGGGAACTACTCCTTTGATGGGTATTGCAATGGCTCTATTTGCGATATTCCTATCTATTATTTTGGAGATTTATAATTCTTCTATTTTACTGGACGAAATTTCAATGAATTAGATTCTATTAAGTTAACTAGCTTTTCAAGATAAAGCGGACCTCTTATTTTTATCCCATTCTATATTTGGAAGTTCGACCGTGAAATTTCTTTGTTTCTGTATTTCCGGAATATGAGTGTGTGACTTGTTAGAATGAATCCTATAGATAGTACAGAGAATAGGTCTGTCATCTTGCTAGAGATGTTTTTATTTCGTCGGATATTCTCATTCTCTGCTCGTATCTGAAGCACGGAATATATATATATAATATTACAAAGTATTTAGAACTATGATTCATACTTAATATTCAGACCTCGTGGCCGGCCTTACACATTTTTTTTTCAAAGAGTTAGATTTAGAAGTTATGTTATAAATTGATAGATTTTTATTTTTTCAAACTCCCGTTTATGCTTATTTTGATCAAAGTCCAAAGGACTCTTTGGATTTTTAGTTATTATGTCTATTAATTGAATAAATGATGATCCAACGGTTCTTACTCAAGGAATTTGCGGGCTTAGTTTGACAGGGTTTTATTGACTCATCGTGGTTCTAGTATGAATCTGAGGTTGTAATTGATTCATAGGTCTTAACAAGAAAATTCCTATCAATAATAAAGAAAACAGTCATAAAGTCTCATTACACACAAATAAAAATCACAAATAGGTAATTATAGAAGATTCAAGAGGCCTCAACATATAGATGAAGGAGCCGACTTGATTTTTTGGCATTATAACCACAATAAGAAACTTTCGGATTTTTATTCTTTCGTATCGTCAGAAAAGAGTAAATCGTACAATTAAGCAGTTTCAAACACATATCCGATAGAATCGTGTATTTTGGTCTTTCTGTTTGAGCCGTACGAGATGAAATTCTCATATACGGTTCTCAGAGGGGAGTACCTCGGTTTACCTATCTCAATAAAATCTATGATTGGTTCGAAGAACGTCTTGAGATTCAGGCAATTGCTGATGATATAACTAGTAAATATG